TTTCTTTTTATTTTTTCAAATTTCAAATTTTTTCTTATTTTATTAGATTATTCGATTTTCTTTTTTATATTATTATTATTTTAGTTTCGAATAGGATTCATATTTCGAATAGAATTCATATTAGAAATTCATATATATATATATGGAGTAATTAAATAAAAAGAAATAATAGAATTAATAATTCTATAATATAATTAAAAAATATTTGAAGAATATTAAATAATATCAAATGGAATCTATTTCTATAAAAGATTGCTCAAAAAAAGAATATAATAATAAAATATTATCTCATTTTCGAATTTGAATTCGTTTGTTTTCTCGATTCTACTCTTTTTTCAACACTAATATTGACAACAGTCTATCAAACAAATATAATCCGATCGATGAATAAATCGATCGATTTATTCACGTTACAGAGGCTTTTTTTTTACTTCAGCAAATGGTGAGTTTGTTAGATTTTCTGTGATACAAACATGAACTTTTTGATTCAAAGGTAAATATAAAAAAAATAATAATAATAAATTACAAAAATAATGTATACCACTCTAGACAAAGGGGTGGTCCATTTTTTTTTTGATTGTATCTACACATCCTTTTTTTTTTGGGGGGGGGGGTTGCTAACTCAATGGTAGAGTACTCGGCTTTTAAGTGCGACTCCATTTTTTACACATTTTTATGAAGCAATTGTTTCATCCATACCCTCGGTAGGGTTTGTAAGACCACGACTGATCCAGAGAGGAATGAATGGAAAAAGCAGCATGTCGTATCAATGGTGAATTCGAAAAATATTTCATTCTTATTGGATCCGACCATAATTTTTGTTTGAATTCTTGGCTCGGAACAAAAAAAGATTCAGTTGGGTTTAATTAATAAAGGGATAGAGCTTGGCAACTCCAATTATAGGGAAACAAAAAGCAACGAGCTTTCATTTTTTCATTCGAATGATTACCCCATCTAATTGTACGTTAAAAATGGATTAGTGCTTGATGCGGGAAAAGCTTTTCCCATGAATGGATTATTTATTTTTGTTATGAGTCCTAACTATTAGCTATTCTCCATTATGGGGTGGCGAGAAATGTGTAGAAGAAAGAGTATATTGATAAAGATTTTTTTTTCCAAAATCAAAAGAGCGATTGGGCTGATAAAATAAAGGATTTCTAACTAGCTTGTTATCCTAGAACAATTAGATGGAAAAAACGAGTGGAGAGAGTCCGTTGATGGGTTTTCTTTTCTAGGTATCTATTCATATTCGTTCTAATTCGAATATATAATAGAATAAATACCCTGTTTTGACTGTATCGCACTATGTATCATTTGATAATCCAATCAATCTTTGATCCTTTGACAAAATCGAATTTTAAAAATGAAACAATATCCAATATATTTAGAACTAGATAGATCTCGCCAACGGAGCTTCCTATACCCACTTATTTTTCGGGAGTCTATTTATGGACTCGCCCATGGTCATGATTTAAATATAATAAATCGATCCATTTTTGTGGAAAATATGGATTATGATAAGAAATCTAGTTTACTAATTGTAAAACGTTTAATTACTCGAATGTATCAACAGAATCATTTGATCCTTTTTGCTAATGATTCTAACAAAAATCCATTTTGGGGGTATAACAAGAATTTGTATTCTCAAATAATATCGGAGGGTTTTGCCGTCGTCGTGGAAATTCCATTTTCCCGACAATTAAGTTCTTCTTTAGAGAAGGCGGAAATCGTAAAATCTTTTCAAAATTTGCGATCAATTCATTCCATTTTTTCCTTTTTCGAGGATAAATTTACATATTTAAATTTTGTTTCAGATGTACGAATACCCTATCCTATCCATCTGGAAATCTTAGTTCAAACCCTTCGATACTGGGTGAAAGATCCCCCCTTCTTTCATTTATTAAGATTGTTTCTTTATGAGTATTGTAATTGGAATAGTCTTATTACTAAAAAAAAAGGGATTTCTACTTTTTCAAAAAGTAATCCAAGATTTTTCTTGTTCCTATATAATTTTTATGTATGTGAACACGAATCCATCTTCTTTTTTCTACGTAATAAATCCTCTCATTTACGATTAAACTCTTATAGCGTTCTTTTTGAGCGAATCTATTTCTATGCAAAAATCGAACATCTTGTGGAAGTCTTTTCTAATAATTTTTCGTCTACCTTATCCTTCTTCAAGGATCCTTTGATTCATTATGTTAGATATCAAGGAAAATCCATTCTGGCTTCAAAGAATGCGCCTCTTTTGATGAATAAATGGAAATACTATCTCATCTATTTCTGGCAATGTCATTTTGATGTTTGGTCTCAACCAGGAACGATCCATATAAACCAATTATTATCCGAGCATTCATTTAACTTTTTTTGGGGGGGCTGTCTTTCAAATGTGCGGCTAAATTTTTCAGTGGTACGGAGTCAAATGCTAGAAAATTCATTTCTAATCGAAATTGTTATGAAAAAACTTGATACAATAGTTCCAATTATTCCTTTAATTAGA